GGGTTCAATGCGAAAATTGTTATGGATTAAATTATAAAAAATTTTTTAGGTCAAAAATGAATATTTGTGAACAGTGTAGATATCATTTGAAAATGAGCAGTTCAGATAGAATCGAACTTTCGGTTGATCCGGGGACTTGGGATCCTATGGATGAAGATATGGTCTCTATGGACCCCATTGAATTTCATTCAGGGGGGGAACCCCATAGAGATCGTATCAATTCTTATCAAAGAAAGACAGGTTTAACTGAAGCTGTTCAAACAGGCATAGGTCAACTAAATAGTATTCCCATAGCAATTGGAGTTATGGATTTTAAGTTCATGGGAGGTAGTATGGGATCCGTAGTAGGCGAGAAAATCACCCGTTTGATCGAGTATGCTACTAATCGATCTTTACCTGTCATTATTGTGTGTGCTTCTGGAGGAGCGCGCATGCAAGAAGGAAGTTTTAGTTTGATGCAAATGGCTAAAATATCTTCCGCTTCATATAATTATCAATCAAATAAAAAGTTATTCTATGTATCAATCCTTACATCTCCTACAACCGGTGGAGTAACAGCCAGTTTTGGTATGTTGGGAGATGTCATTGTTGCTGAACCTAATGCCTACATTGCATTTGCGGGTAAAAGAGTAATTGAACAAACATTGAATAAGGCAGTACCCGACGGTTCACAAGCGGCTGAGTATTTATTCCATAAAGGCTTATTTGACCCAATTGTACCACGTAATCCTTTAAAAGGTGTTCTGAGTGAGTTATTTCAGCTCCACGGTTTCTTTCCCTTGAATCAAAATTCAAAATATTAATTTCTAAATATTAATAATTTATTCAATTTAATAAATTATTAATATTTAATTATAATATATATATTATATATAATATAAATTATATATAATATAAATATATATTATTATATATAATATAAATTATATTTATAATATAAATATAATTATTAAATAATATTATAAATATAATACAGTTTATGATATATACTTAGGATAGATATACTTATCATATCATAAGATATCTTTCTCTTTCTAATAGATAGAAATATTAAATCGAGGCACCCATTCTATGACAGATCTCAACTTACCCTCTATTTTTGTGCCTTTAGTGGGCCTAGTATTTCCGGCAATTGCAATGGCTTCTTTATCTCTTCATGTCCAAAAAAATAAGATTGTCTAGATCCGATGGGACCAAATCTCATCAATTTATTTCAACACTGGATCATAATACAGATATTTATTTAGTGTAATATGGTACGATATGTGACTCTTTACGAACACAAATGAAAGAACTGTTATGCATGCGGATACATGATATCCGCATAAATGCATGTATATGCAGGTATAGCTGGTTAAATTAAAAATAGATCGGCGAATATTTTATTTAAATGGAAAGTCAATGTATCTAACAAATTACTTCTAAAGGTTTACATCAGAATAGTGCTAGTTAATGAAAGTTACTTCGGGATCAAGAAAGTAAAATTCATTTGGGTTATTCTCTCAATTCCAATCGAATGCAACTGGATCTAGTAGAGTATGAATTGGCGATCAGAACATATATGGATAGAACTTATAATGGGGTCTCGAAAAACAAGTAATTTTTTCTGGGCCTGTATCCTTTTTTTAGGTTCACTAGGATTCTTAGTGGTTGGAACTTCCAGTTATCTTGGTAGGAATCTGATATCCGTATTTCCATCTCAGCAAATTATTTTTTTTCCACAAGGGATAGTGATGTCTTTCTATGGGATCGCAGGTCTATTCATTAGCTCCTATTTGTGGTGCACAATTTCATGGAATGTAGGTAGTGGTTATGACCGATTCGATAGAAAAGAAGGAATAGTGTGTATTTTTCGTTGGGGATTTCCTGGAATAAATCGTCGCATCTTCCTTCGCTTACTTATGAGAGATATCCAATCCATCAGAATGGAGGTTAAAGAGGGTCTTTTTCCTCGTCGTGTCCTTTATATGGAAATCAGAGGCCAAGGAGCCATTCCCTTGACTCGTACTGATGAGTATTTTACTCCACGAGAAATTGAACAAAAAGCTGCCGAATTGGCCTATTTCTTGCGCGTACCAATTGAAGTATTTTGAAATGAACTGAAGAAAAAATTGAAAAAAAAAACTTGCTAATTTCCTTTTTAATACAACCGTCGACTCTATCTGATATTTCTCTGAAGTACGAGTTCTATAAAAAGGTATTGAACCCATGGATCTATTTCCTATTTTTGTCTAATAATTTAGATCTCGGATCTATAAGGAAAGGAATATAGAAATAGAATAAGGGTCCTTTTAGGATAAAAATGAAAAAAAAAAGAAAGCCTGGGTCTCCCTCCCATATATTTCATCCATAATATTTTTGCCCTGGTGGGTCTCTCTCTCATTTAATAAATGTCTGGAACCTTGGGTTACTAATTGGTGGAATACCGGGAAATCCGAAACTTTTTTGAATGATATTCAAGAGAAAAACGTTCTAGAAAGATTCATAGAATTGGAAGAACTATTCCTCTTGGATGAAATGATAAAGGAGTACCCGGAGACGCATATACAAAAACTTCGTATAGGAATACACAAGGAAACGATACAATTGGTCAAAACACACAATGAATATCATCTCCATATCATTTTGGATTTCTCGACAAATATAATTTGTTTCGCTATTCTAAGTGGTTATTTTATTCTGGGTAATGAAGAACTTGTCATTCTTAATTCTTGGATTCAGGAATTCCTCTATAACTTAAGTGACACAATAAAAGCTTTTTTGATTCTTTTAGTTACTGATTTATGGATCGGATTTCATTCGACCCATGGTTGGGAACTAATGATTGGTTCGGTCTACAACGATTTTGGATTGGTTCATAACGATCAAATTATATCTAGTCTTGTTTCCACTTTTCCAGTTATTCTAGATACAATTGTGAAATATTGGATCTTCTATTATTTAAATCGTGTATCTCCTTCACTTGTAGTCATTTATCATTCAATGAATGAATGAAGAACTCATTTGATCTCCTGATATCAATCAAATCAGAATCTTTCTTCGTATATAAAGAAAACATTTTCAATCTTACTTAATTCTTTATACTTCTAGTTCTTCAAGGTATTCGTCCTATATTCCAGTACAATTATCCCAGTACAATGACAGACTCGTGTATAGGGAACTATACTAGCTACCTATCTAATTTATTGTAGAAATTCCGGGATCAATGATTGGACATGCAAAATCGAAATACTTTTTCTTGGGTAAAGGAACAGATGACTCAATCGATTTCTATATCGATCATGATATATGTAATAACTCGGGCATCTATTTCAAATGCATATCCCATTTTTGCGCAGCAGGGTTATGAAAACCCACGAGAAGCAACTGGACGAATTGTATGTGCCAATTGCCATTTAGCTAATAAGCCCGTGGATATTGAAGTTCCGCAAGCCGTGCTTCCTGATACTGTATTTGAAGCAGTTGTTCGAATCCCTTATGATATGCAACTGAAACAAGTTCTTGCTAATGGTAAAAAGGGGGCTTTGAATGTAGGGGCTGTTCTTATTTTACCCGAGGGATTCGAATTAGCCCCCCCCGATCGTATTTCTCCCGAGGTGAGAGAAAAGATGGGAAATCTGTCTTTTCAGAGTTATCGTCCCAATAAAAGAAATATTCTTGTGATAGGTCCTGTTCCCGGTCAGAAATATAGTGAAATCGCCTTTCCCATTCTTTCCCCCGACCCTGCTACGAGGAAAGACGTTCACTTCTTAAAATATCCCATATATGTAGGTGGGAACAGAGGAAGGGGTCAGATTTATCCTGATGGGAGCAAGAGTAACAATACAGTCTATAATGCTACATCAGCAGGTATAGTAAGCAGAATAGTACGTAAAGAAAAAGGAGGATATGAAATAACCATAGTTGATGCATCGGATGGACATCAAGTGGTTGATATTATACCTCCAGGACCAGAACTTCTTGTTTCAGAGGGTGAATCCATCAAGCTTGATCAACCATTAACAAGCAATCCCAATGTAGGAGGGTTTGGTCAGGGAGATGCAGAAATAGTGCTTCAAGATCCATTACGTGTCCAAGGCCTTTTGTTCTTCTTGGCATCTGTTATTTTGGCACAAGTTTTTTTGGTTCTTAAAAAGAAACAGTTTGAAAAGGTTCAATTGTATGAAATGAATTTCTAGGTCCAGAAATTCCTTAACATCAAGTTGGTAAAAAGCAACAAATTATTGTCGATCGATACTTATGTATGATCAAAAAATTCTGTAAACCTTTTTGTTTATACTGTTTTTGTTTTGTTTGTGGGATGTCTGGAATTCATTACGTGTATCCCATTCCTAGTAATAGACTATAGGCATACAAATATAAAGGAAGAGAATACAAGGGAAGGATGGGAAAAATGAAAGGAACAAATACTTTTAGGAGGGATTACTAGTCTTCCTAATCTTCTATTCGACACAAGAAAAGGGTGGAAAATCCCTTTTCTTGTGTCGTCTTGTATCGAAATAATAATAATTTTTTCTCTTGTTCGTCAAAGATTACTATTCCTTGCTTTCCGGGTCTATTGGAACTCCTTTGTTTAGATTCATAAGAAGTAGTAGACAAACAAAAAGAAAGGGTTAGGGGAGGAGAAATTCATTGAACAAATGGAACTTCTTTAATTATTCAATTAATTTAAACTTCTAATTTAGAAAAATTATTCAAACAAAAAAACTTTTACTGTTCCGGTTGAAAGGCAAATTAGATTTTTACAAATATCCAAATCCTTATTTATTATCTCATCAGAGTTTTTATAGAATAAGGTTCTATTAATTTAGTATAGAAAAAATTTGCAGGATGTCTCATCCGTAGAAATCCATATAAATATTGGATTATCCAGAAAATCGATTGATTCCTTCTTTTTTGTTGCTTTGTAAGAGTTCATGTTATGGAGGAACGACAGAGACTATGAATCAATCAATAGATTTAATTCTTCAAATTATTAAGAAACAAAGGATCTGTTTCGT